GTGTACCTAATAAAAAAGTAGTTCTTGTAATTGGAACATATCTTGTTAAACCACCCATAAGAACCATATTCTGACTTTTTTCTGGTGAATATCCAACAATAGGTTCCATTGAATGAATAATGGATCCAGATCCCAAAAACAATAAAGCTTTAGAATAGGCATGAGTGATCAAATGGAATAAAGCCGCTCGATAAGAACCTATACCTAGAGCTAACATAATATAACCTAATTGAGACATTGTAGAATAAGCTAAACTTCTTTTAATGTCTCTTTGAGCAAGAGAAAAAGTAGCTCCTAATAGTACTGTTATTACACCTATTAAAGAAATGAAATTCATTATATAAGGTATGTCTATGAAAAGAGGAATAAGCCGAGCTACAAGAAAAATTCCTGCTGCTACCATAGTAGCGGCGTGTATAAGGGCCGAGATAGGAGTAGGTCCTTCCATGGCATCAGGTAACCATACATGGAGGGGGAATTGTGCAGATTTAGCAACTGCACCGACAAATAATAAAGAGGCACACAAAGTAGCAAATAAGGAGCTGACTCCATTATTATGGATCAAGTTATTAGCTATTTCGAACAAATCCCGAAATTCCAAACTACCTGTTATCCAATAAAGACCTAAGATTCCTAATAATAAACCAAAATCTCCTACACGATTAGTTACAAAAGCTTTTTGACAAGCACTTGCGGCAATCGGTCGTGTGAACCAAAACCCTATTAATAAATATGAACACATTCCCACTAGTTCCCAAAAAATATGAATTTGTATCAAATTAGAACTAGTAACTAATCCCAACATGGAAGTATTGAAAAAACTCATATAAGCAAAAAATCTCAAATATCCTTGGTCGTGAGACATATAATTGTCACTATAAATAAGAATCATGACTCCAACAGTAGTAATTAGTATTGACATAATAGAAGTAAGTGGATCGATCAAATATCCAAACTCTAAGGAAAAATCAATATCTATGGTCCAAGACCATAGATATTGATAAATAAAACTTCCATTTATTTGTTGAATAGACAGATTGGCCGAAAATCCCATAGCTATACTTAACAGAAAAATACTAGGAAAAGCCCATATACGACGAATATTTTTTGTTGCTGTCGGAATAAGTATAAGTCCAAATCCTATTGACATAGTAACTGTAAGTGGAAGAAAAGGTATTATCCATGCATATTGATATGTATGTTCCATAAGAAAACAAACAAATTGAGACTTTTTTTTTATAATTAATAATTGTTTCCGATTCACCAATTCTTATCTCTTTCGAAAAGAACAATAAACAATAATAATGAAAAATATATAATAATATATATATATATATATATATTAATAATAAANATATAATAACAAATAATATATATATATATTATTTGTTATTTTATGTTAAATGTTAAATTATGTTAAATGTTGAAAGTTAAAAAAAAACTATTATTCACAGAATAAAGTATAGATAATGATTAAAAAAAACGATCTATTCCGAACAATACATGTCTTTCACATACAACGATAAATAAAAATGAGTAACCCTTTTTTGAATGGCAGTTCCAAAAAAATGTATTTCTATGTCAAAAAAACATATTCGTAGGAATATTTGGAAGAAAAAAGGATATTTAACTGCAGTAAAAGCTTTTTCTTTAGCGAAATCGGTTTCCACCGGACATTCAAAAAGTTTTTTTTTGCGACAAACAAATAATAAAGTCTTGGGATAATCGGAATTGACATAGCCCGAAGAACTGAAAATTTTTTAAGATGAACGATTCACATTAATTAATGTATTGAACTACTCAATATTAGTTATAACTAGCTGTGGTATGTAGAATAAGAGTTTTTCTGTATATTGGGTTCTTATTAAGAATAGTATTTTTCCCTATCCATTAACCTTTCACAATAGAAAAATAGGATTAAGATTTTCTATTGTGAATAGTACAATTGCCATAGAAATTGAAACTCTTTTTTTTTATATGCCTAGCCTAAAACTTAATTGGTTTGGTAAATGTTACCCTATTTATATTATATACACAATGAAGAGTATTAATACTTAATGATACTAAAGTATCGGAATCGTTAGAAAAATTCCAAATGGATTTAGTGATGAAATTGTAATACATATGAGATCTTAGTTATTTGATTTTTTTTTTTCAATAAAAAAAATCAATCTTTTTCATTTTGAATCCGATTTCATCGGATTCAAAATGAAAAACAAATCATCAAAAAAAAAAATAGAAAGAAAAAGGACAATTCTTAATTCTATACCTCGACTGAGAGCAAAACTATCGAAATTTCAACTGTATCGGGGGAACTTAGTTTATAGTACGTGAAAGTTGATTGTTAAAACTGAACCTAGGACGATACTAACTAAGGATTATTTTATTGAATGAAGATTCAAATATGAATTTAAACAAGTCTTTTTTCATCGATTCTAATGTTTCCTAGACTATATTGAATCCTTGATTCTTGACGATTCAACATGAATTGAATATTATTATTTCAAGTAAGCCGCCATGGTGAAATCGGTAGACACGCTGCTCTTAGGAAGCAGTGCTAGAGCATCTCGGTTCGAGTCCGAGTGGCGGCATCCTCTAAAAGAGACACAATGTATCCTATAATGTATTCAATTTCCAATTTCAATTCTGTAATGGGACACTTTTTTTTATGATATTTGTGACTTTAGAGCATATATTAACTCATATCTCTTTTTCGATCACTTCAATTGTGATTACGATTCATTTCATGAACTTATTAGTCTACGAAATCGTAAGATTACGTGATTCATCGGAAAAAGGGATGATAGCCACCTTTTTCTCTATAATAGGATTATTAATTTCTCGTTGGATTTCTTCGGGACATTTTCCGTTAAGTAATTTATACGAGTCATTAATCTTCCTTTCATGTAGTTTATTTATTATTCATATAATTTCCAAGAAATTGAACCATAAAAATGATTTAAGCATAATAACTACCCCAAGTACTATTTTTACTCAAGGCTTCGCTACGTCGGGTCTTTCAACTGAAATGCATCAATCCGCAATATTAGTACCCGCTCTACAATCTCAGTGGTTAATGATGCACGTAAGTATGATGTTATTGAGCTATGCAGCTCTTTTATGCGGATCGTTATTATCAATTGCTCTTCTAATCATTACATTTCGAAACAACATCAATTTTTTTTGTAAAAGCAATAATTTCTTAATTAGATCATTTTTCTTTGGTGAGATTAAATACTTGAATGAAAAAAGAAGAAGGGTTTTTAAAAACCCTTCTTTTCTTTCATTTCAAAATTATTACAAATATCAATTGACTCAACGTTTGGATTATTGGAGTTATCGTATGATTAGTTTAGGGTTTACCTTTTTAACCATAGGCATTCTTTGTGGAGCAGTATGGGCCAATGAAGCATGGGGATCTTATTGGAGTTGGGACCCGAAGGAAACTTGGGCATTTATTACTTGGACCATATTCGCGATTTATTTACATACTAGAACAAATCAAAGTTTACAAGGTACGAATTCGGCACTTATAGCTTCTATAGGATTTTTTATAATTTGGATATGCTATTTTGGGGTCAATCTATTAGGAATAGGTTTACATAGTTATGGTTCATTCACATTAACATCTAATTGAATAAGCTACATGAAAAATACATAAGAATATCGTCCCATATATAACGAAAGTTTGCTTGTTCGAGTTTTTGTTTTGACAACCTGTCAAAACAAAAACTCGAAATGCATCTCATTACAATTCTAATTCACTTTCTTTTTTTGCATTGTACAGCGAACGATTTAAAAAAAAATCTTAAAATTAAAGAATTATAAGACTTTTTGTCTCATTAATGAAACACTATCTATAAAAGTAATTAGATAGGATAGCTTGTACCCTGTCAACTGATAACGAGAGAACGAAATCAGGATAAATACCAATCCCTATTATGGGTAAAAAGATACAAATTGAAACAAATAGTTCTCGTGGTCCAGAATCCAAAAAATTAGAGTGTGGAACATTGAATAGCTTGTATCCATAGAACATCTGACGTGACATAGATAATAAATAAATAGGAGTTAATATCACTCCAATTGCCATTACAAAAGTAATTAGTATTTTTGGCATTAAAAGATATTTTGGACTAGTAATTATTCCAAAAAATACTACCGATTCCGCAACAAAACCACTCATTCCTGGCAATGCAAGAGAAGCCATCGAGAAACTACTGAACATGGTAAATATTTTTGGCATTGGGATGGATATCCCTCCCATTTCGTCGAGATAAACAAGACGTGTTCTATCACAACTCGTTCCTGCCAAGAAAAAAAGTGCAGCACCAATAAATCCATGAGAGAGTATTTGTAAAATGGCTCCATTGAGTCCCATGTCGGTTATAGAACCAATTCCTATAATTGTAAAACCCATGTGAGATACAGAGGAATAGGCTATTCTCTTTTTAAAATTGCGTTGACCGAGAGAAATTAAAGCTGCATAGATTATTTGCATCGCTCCAACTATTACCAACCAGGGAGAAAATATAGAATGAGCGTGGGGTAATAATTCCATATTGATCCGAATCAATCCATATGCTCCCATTTTTAATAAGATTCCAGCTAGAAGCATACATGTACTGTAATGTGCTTCTCCATGGGTATTTGGTAACCATGTATGCAGGGGTATAATCGGCGATTTGACAGCATAAGCAATAAAGAAACCAAAATATAATATTATTTCCAATGCCACAGGATATGATTGATTAGCTAATCTTTCAAAATCTAATGTTGGTTCATTGGAACCATATAAACCCACACCTAGAACTCCTATTAAGAGAAAAATAGAACCCCCTGCTGTGTACAAAATAAACTTTGTAGCCGAGTAGAGACGTTTTTTTCCTCCCCACATGGATAAAAGTAAGTAAACAGGAATTAATTCTAACTCCCACATGATGAAAAAAAGTAAAAGATCTCGAGAAGAAAATGATCCTATCTGACCGCTGTACATTGCTAACATCAGGAAATAGAACAATCGCGAATTTCGCGTAACTGGCCAAGCTGCTAAAGTAGCTAAAGTAGTGATAAATCCTGTCAGTAAAATGGGTCCTATGGAAAGTCCATCGATTCCCAATCTCCAGTGAAAATCAAAAATATCTATCCATTTATAATCTTCTTCCAATTGGATTAATGGATCGTCCAATTGGAAATGATAACAGAATGCATAGGTTGTTAGAAGGAGTTCTAATAAGCATATACAAATAGTATACCATCTAAACATCTTATTTCCTCTATGAGGAAAAAAGAAAATTGAGGAACCCGCGAATATCGGCAAAACTACAAGTATTGTTAACCAAGGAAAATAACTCGTGATAAAGACAAGATATGTTTTGACCAGAAAAACCCGTGCTCGAAATAATAAATTTTATCGAGTACGGGCTTTTGTCGGTAAAGAGGAATCAAATGATTCAAGTGGAGTTTTTTGTAATGTATCAATAAGATAGACCCATGCTGCGAGTTGTTTCATGCCATAAATAAACACGGACACTCAAAAAATCTGTTGGGCAGGCGGATTCACATCTCTTACAACCTACACAGTCCTCGGTTCTTGGTGCGGAAGCAATTTGCTTAGCTTTACATCCGTCCCAAGGTATCATTTCCAATACATCTGTGGGGCAGGCTCGTACACATTGAGTACACCCTATACATGTATCATAAATTTTTACTGAATGTGACATTGGATCTATAAATTCCAGCTTTGAGCATAAAAAATTTTCGATCTGGTAAAATAAAATTAGTAGTAAATGAATCATACATTTATATTGTAGACACCAGACGAAGCAGTGGTTTATAAAAATTTTAAGAATCAATATATTTCTAAACCTGTTCATGAGAAAAGTCCAAGAGACTTTGATTTCGATTTCTCTTTCAACAACCATGATCATGCGAGTTGCACATGTGAATTCAAATTGATCAACAAATGAAATTGGTCAATATTTCAATATTAATTCAAAGTATTTATTCAATATGAAAATATTCATTATTCAATAGTAAATTAATTCATAAATATATATATATATATATTATATATTTTATATATTTATAATAATTTATATATTTTATATATTTATAAATTTTTTTTATATATTTATTAATTTTATATATTTATTAATTTTATGTTTTTATAATAATAATAATAATAATAATAATAAAAATAAAAAAAAAAAAAAATGAAAATAANANAAAATAAAAATAATAAAATTATAATATATAATATCTAATAGATTAATATTCTATGTGATATTATGTATCTTATGATCATAACTAATTATTCAACAAATTCGATTGATTGATACGAGTTGATTTTCTGTTACGATGGATTGATGAAACAATAGCTAGTCCAATAGCTGCTTCAGCAGCCGCAACAGCTATAACAAAGATTGAGAAAATGTCGCCTTTTAATTGGCGACTATCAAATATATCTGAAAATGTTACGAGATTGATATTAACCGAATTGAGTATAAGCTCAAGACACATAAGTGCTCTAACCATCTTTCGACTTGTGATCAATCCATAGATACCGATAGAGAATAAATAGACACTCAAAAAAAGTACATGCTCGAACATCATTGACTAACTCCTTATCAATCTCGATTCATTTCAATATGAACAACAATTCAACCGATTCGATTGATTAGAATAGAACGATTACAGAATAAAAGAAGGTATTGGCAATAGATAGGTTTAATTAAAAACCTTATAAAAACCTTAAACCTTTCCATTTATTTTATTTATTTAGTTATTTATTTAGAATTTAATTCTAAGTATTTATTATTGACGAGCCATAGTAATTGCACCTATCAAGGAAACTAAAAGAATTATGGAAATGAGTTCAAACGGAAGATAAAAATCTGTTGATAAATGAATACCAATTTGTTGAATGTTACTTATTAGGTCCTGTTCCATAATCTGGCTTGATCTTGTAGTCCAAAAAATTCCGTACCATGACGTATCTGGGATAATAGTAATTAGTGAAAAAAGAATACTTGTACAAACCAGTGAAGTGACCCCATCTCCAATGGTCCAAAAATAGGAATCATTGGAATATTCTGAACCATTCATGAACATTACAGCAAATATGATTAAGACATTTATAGCTCCAACATAAATAAGGAGCTGTGCGGCAGCTACAAAATAGGAATTCGATAGAATATAGAATAAGGATATACAAACAAGAACCAATCCCAACGAAAAGGCAGAAAAAATGGGATTGGTAAGTAATACTACTCCCAGACCTCCTAATACAAGAACTGATCCAAAAAATACTACAAGAATATCATGTATTGGTCCAGGTAAATCCATTATTAAAATAAAAAATTAATAAATAAGTCGAAATATTTCATGACCTTACTGAATGGTCCAGGAAAGGAAAAGGGGTTGCCCCATTTTTTTCTTGTATATGATACATTCCTAATTGAATTAAAACTTTTTTTTTATATGGATTAATGTAGATATAGATAAAATTATCGAGAAAAGAGTAATGGGGATTGTATATTTCGAAATCATCACGAAAAATATATTCTCAGTTTAAATCAAAGAATAATTCTCAACAATCAATAATTATTAGTTATTATTTGTAGTTACTGACCAAACAAAATAAAAAAAAAGCTTGGGTCTTTTATATCAAAACAAAGTCTTAGTAATTGGTAATCGTTCTTGAATCAAAGGGTTTATCTTTGTCTATTTTTATTTGAGTCGAATTCATAACTGTTTGAATTGTGTAATCTCCAATTATTGACATTGGTAACCGACCCAAAGCAATTTGATTATAATTCAATTCGTGACGATCAGAAGTAGAAAGTTCATATTCTTCAGTCATTGATAAACAGTTTGTTGGACAATACTCGACACAATTACCACAAAATATACAGACCCCAAAATCAATACTATAATTAAGCAATTGTTTTTTTTTAATATCTCTTTCAAATCTCCAATCAACAACGGGTAGATCTATCGGGCATACACGAACACATACTTCACAAGCAATACATTTATCAAATTCAAAGTGGATTCGACCACGGAAACGCTCTGATGTGATCGATTTTTCATAAGGATATTGAATAGTTATAGGTAAACGATTTGTGTGGGATAAGGTAATTACGAAACTTTGACCAATATACCTTGCAGCTCGTATTGTTTGTTGACTATAATTCATGAACCCAGTCACCATAGAGAACATATTGTAAATATCCAGGAATAAATTGATGTTTCTTTCTCTTGTTTGAAAGAGGTTATGAATCTGGAATATCGTTATCGTATTTTCTTATTTATAGTGAAACAAGTTGGGAAGAAGTTGTCAATAATAGATTACCTAAAGAAATAGGTAAAAGAAATTTCCATCCAAGATTTAATAGCTGGTCCATTCTTATCCTAGGCAAAGTCCACCTTGTTGTGATAGGAATGAACAGAAACAAATAAGCTTTAGCTAATGTAATAAAGATACCAATTGTAATTCCAAAAACTCCGGCCATTTTATTTATTCCGAAAAGTTCAGGAATAGATATGTACGGAATAGAAAAATTCCACCCACCTAAGTAAAGAACTGTTACAAATAATGAAGAAAGTAATAGATTTAGGTAAGAAGCAATATAAAATAAACCGAATTTGATACCTGAATATTCGGTTTGATAACCTGCTACTAATTCTTCCTCTGCTTCCGGTAAATCAAATGGCAATCTCTCACATTCGGCTAGAGAAGAAATTAGAAAAACAATAAACCCTATAGGTTGACGCCACAGATTCCACCCCCAAAAACCATATTTTGACTGTGCTTCAACTATATCAACTGTACTTGAACTATTAGATAATCATAGTCGATAATAACATCACTGTTCCCATCGCTATTACAAAACCGTACATGAAACTTCAGCTTCATACGGCTCCTCTATGGCCACAAATAAATGTAAGGACTGGTTCGGTATTTTCACCCGGATAGATCGAATAAAGATACATCGGAGAGTCCCAAATTAGACCAATGGAATTCTGTCCGCTAGAATAAGAAAAAAAGTGCTTCTGAATTGATCTCATCCTTATAATGATAATTTTTCTTTGTTCGGTAATAACTTAATCTTTCAATAAAATATTCGTTATCGATATATATATATATAGGCATTAGTTCATGAATAATGATAAGAATTCCGTATGTATGAATACGGATATAGGAAAGAAAGAATAAATAAAGATCTTTTTTTTTTTATTTTATAAAAATTTTTATTCATTCATTCGATTATTGCATTCCATTTCTTTTGTTCCTGTTCTTCTGTCTCAGAAGAAGGTATTTAGAAAAAAAAAATAAAGGATTAATTCGTTCTTGATAGTCATTTCTTTAATCAGTGAATAGGAGCATACTCGAGATCGGAATCGTAGGGAGATACTTCTTGATCATTTCTACCAACTTAAAGCCCTTATTATGATTCGTTTTATGCAGAAATATCTCTTTTTTTGATACCTTACATTATCCCCATTACTAATCCTTTGTGTACCTTGGTGTTCCTAACTGTCCACCGATTTTTGATTGATCCCCGGTATGTTAATACATACAAGGCAGTAGTGGAAACTCCATACAGTTGATCTTTTGCACCCGCTTCAAGATATGATGACTAATCAAAGAATCTCAATCTTGGGGTAAACAGTTTACGCTGCTTATGTTTACTTTAATTTCATTCTTGTACATAGGGAATGAGATTTTCTCTTCTTACTGCAAATTTATAAGCTGTTTTGTTTCACTCATATAACTATCTGGTTTAACTCATCGATGAATAAAAAAAAATATCTATTCAATACATTCAACCTCTTTTCTTTATTTATTTCTAAGAAAGAGGTAAAAGTTCATATTCCAACGAATCACACGTAGAGATATTGATAACACACATAGAGTTAATGGTATTTCATAACTAATAGATTGAGCAGCAGCTCGTAGACCACCTGAAAAAGAATATTTATTATTCGATCCATATCCTGACATAAGAAGCCCAATAGGGGCAATACTTGAAATGGTGATCCATAAAAAAACACCTATACTGAGATCACCTAAAACAAGGCGGTATCCAAAAGGAATTACTAAATAACTTAGTAGAATTGATATGACCGCTATAGACGGTCCGACACTAAACAAACGAATATCTCCTCTAGATGGGAGTAGGTCCTCCTTAAAAAGTAATTTAGTCCCATCCGCTAGAGCTTGAAGAATTCCCAACGGACCAGCATATTCAGGCCCAATACGTTGTTGTATCGTTGCAGATATTTCTCTTTCTAACCACACAATTACTAGTACCCCTATTATGATTCCAAATATAAGGGTAAAAATGGATACAAACATCCATATGAGTCCATAGATTTCTTTTATGGATTCTGATGTAGAAAAAGAATTGATAGCTTGTACTTCTGTCGTATCAATTATCATTTCAACGATCAACTTCTCCCATAATGATATCTATACTACCTAGTATCGTCATGATATCAGCCAATTTCATTCTTTTAACTAGCTGAGGAAGAATTTGCAAATTGATGAAACCAGGTGGACGAATTTTCCATCTCCAGGGGAAAATGCTATTATCCCCTATCAAATAAATTCCTAATTCTCCTTTTGGGGCTTCTACTCTGACATAAAGTTCTTGTTTCGACAATTCAAAATTGGGTGAAGGTTTTTTACTAATAAATCTATATTCAAAATCATTCCATTCGGAATTTTTTGCTCTATCAAAGCGTCGGACTTCTAAATTCTCATAGGGACCTCCAGGAATTCCTTCTAGAGCCTGTTGAATAATTTTTATAGATTCCCCCATTTCACCTATTCGTACTAAATAACGAGCTAATGAATCTCCTTCTTTTTGCCATTGGACTTCCCAATCGAATTCATTGTAACATTCATAATGATCAACCTTACGAAGATCCCATTGGATTCCAGAAGCTCGTAACATCGGTCCTGATAAACCCCAATTTATTGCTTCCTCTCCACCAATAATGCCCACTCTTTCAACTCGTTCCAAAAAAATGGGATTCCGTGTAATAAGTTTTTGATATTCAACAACTCCTGTTAAAAAATAATCGCAGAAATCAAAACATTTATCTATCCAGCCATGAGGTAGATCAGCAGCTACTCCTCCGATGCGGAAATAATTATGCATCATTCGCATACCTGTGGCGGCTTCGAATAGGTCATATAACAATTCTCTCTCTCTGAAAATATAGAAAAAAGGAGTCTGTGCACCTATATCCGCCATAAAAGGTCCAAGCCATAACAAATGAGAAGCTATACGGCTCAGCTCCAGCATAATTACTCTGATATAACTGGCTCTCTGAGGTACTTGAACATTTTCCAATTGTTCTGGTGCATTTACCGTTATTGCCTCTGTGAACATAGTAGCTAAATAATCCCAACGTGTTACATAAGGAAGATATTGTATAATTGTTCGGTTTTCTGCTATTTTTTCCATTCCTCTGTGTAAATATCCCAATATGGGTTCACAATCAATAACATCTTCACCATCGAGAGTAACGATCAGTCGAAGAACACCATGCATTGATGGGTGGTGAGGGCCCATATTGACTATCATGAGATCTTTTCTTGTAGCCGGTATAGTCATATTTTTTCTTCCTTAATTCATTATTCCACGAATTCCTCAAAACGAGGTTCATCAAAATGAAAAATCTAATAAAATAACTATTAAAAAAAAAAATTCAAACGATTAAATTAACGAGTTTTTGGTTCCCGAATATCCAACTGATCCATTAATTTCTTATAACGGACTCTATTTTTCTTTGACAAATAAGCCAGGAGCCGTTGACGTTTTCCCAGAATTATTCGTAGACCTCTTTGGGATAAAAAATCTCTTTTGTGCAATTCCAAATGTGAAGTAAGTCTACGTATCTTACTGGTGAAACTTAATACTTGAAATTCAACAGAACCTTTGTTTTCTTCTTTTTCTTCTTGTGAAATAACTGAGATGAATGAATTTTTGATCATAAAAAAAATTTTCTATCTTTTTTTCTTTCCCATGGATTTATTTTACTTTACCGAATCGATCAGGAAAAATAAAAATAATAATCTTTATGCCAGTTATTTTAATCTAGTACACACAAAAATTTGGATTTTTTCCTATTTTTTTCTATTCTATCCAAATCAAATTGAAAATTTGATTTGGATAGAATAGAAAAGAAAGAGAAAATACATTTCTACATTCAAGGATTCTGCCGATTTCGTCCTAGATTCAATTGAGTTGATACGCCATTAAATCCGTGTCATGTACCAGAATGTAATACAGCGTATATGTATATCTTTCGGCTTTCATCTACCGAAAAATATCACAGATATATAGGAAATATACTATTAACAAATTCTGAATCGTGGATACATATATATCCTTAACATACTGAAACGGCTGCCATTATTGGTATTAAACCAATAGCGATTCATACAAGCTAAATCTTCTAATCGGTAATTGGGCCAAAGAAACAATTTGCATTTAATGAATTTATTTGTATCTGTATTAGTATTAAAATGCCTGTCCTCATTCAAAAATTTTCCAGAGTTTCTTATGTTGCTTTCATTGCAAAATACTAGATTTCTATCCACAAAATTCCAATTACGAGAATTAAAACAAATTAGAATTCTCAATTCTCTACGACGTCTAGGAGATAGAATATTTTCAGGAACAAAGAAATCATAATTACTTTTGTCTCCATTCACAAGTATATTGCCGTGCCTTGCAACAGATTTATCAAAATTCTTCTTATCAACATATCTTTTTTTTATACATTTTCTGTTAGTTTGGTGCTTAATTTTATCGATCAACGAAATACCTAGGGTTTGATATATAATAAATTTTCCATCCCTTTTTATAGATAAACGAATCGGTTCGACAATCAATACTCCCTTTTTTATCAATTCTGTAATAGCTAGATCTTTGTGAGTTAGCAGTTTATCCAGACGTATCTCTCCTCTTTGAATCGCGGATATAGTCATTTTCCTTGGATTTATCAGTCTAAGTAGGTGACAATATACCTTGATATTATTGATCATATTTCGATTCAAGGAATCATCCCATATTAATTGAAAAAGGAAATATTTTTTCAGGAAGAATTCTAGTTCTGCTTCCTTCTTTAATTGTTTTTTCTTTTTACCTTTTTTAATGTCTAATCTCGCGTAATTGTCTTCAACTCCAAGATTTTCTTGTTCCTGTTGTTCGTTTTTTTCTTGGTTGAAATTTTCTAATTTCAGATATTCTTTTTGATTAGGTAATATCTGAAGATTTTTTTTTTTATTTTTACTAATATTTTCATAGAAATAAAAATTAAAAAGAAGAAATTTGATTGGTATGATCCATGGTTTAATCCTATATGCATCAAAGAGTGGCACAAATTCTGGGAACAACTGGGGTTCTAGATTTGGTATGGTACGATAAACCTTTTCTTGATTCATTCCCATCCAATCAAAAAAGTGTTTTTTTTGATTGGATGGTTTTATTCCTTGATGAATTGTCTTAGAAAAAATATCTTTTTTTTTCCATTTTTTGAGAATTTTGTTTTCAGTCTTAGTATTTTTCTCAATTTTGGTGCTGATATGCGTATTGGTCCAGGTCTCAATGTCGATATTTTTTCTAAGACAAATAGGGAGAATTCTACAATCAAAATATTTTCTATCCAGATTTTTATGTGTAGCAATAATATATTCCTTTTCTAGATAATTACTAATAGGTATACTTACCAATACATAAAATGATTCGGGTTTCAGTGTATTGAAATTGTATGGAATTTCTTGGTCTCCTTTTACTTGTAATGTTGATTCATAAATATATGAGTCCTTCCTATTCCCATAATTCATATATTTATGTGATAAAAGAGAATATCTGTAGTGTTTTTTAAATTTTTCTTTTTGACTAGTCAATGAATCCACTGCCATCGCATAGTAATTTTGCTTCATGTAATGAATTAATTGGTCTTTTTCTTTTTTATGTGAATCAAATTTAATTGAGTTTTTATTTTGAATCATAGAGCGTTGGTTGATTCTATTTCGCCATTTTTGAGGTACTAATCGAGACCATTTTGTCTGAGATAAATTGTATTGATAATGGCCCTTTAACCAGTTTTTCCATTCATTTTTTCCAGACTTATAAATTTTCTTTTGCTTTGATTTGGAATCAAATATTCCTCGTGTCATACAATAATCCTTGATTTTATCCTTAATAAAAGAATGGGTCCTGGTATATTGAAGTACAGATCTCAAGTGATACTTGTTAAGTAATTGGGTTTGTGATAATTTGTAAAATACATATGCTTGGGACAAGTAGGATAAATCATAATTATAATAATAATAAATATTTGAATTATTATTACTGATATTAGTATTAGAAAACGATTTTTTTATAGTCGAAATAAAGTTCATTGTATTTTGATCTGTTTCATCAATTCCTTTTCGATTTGTTTCATCGTTGTAAATCGATTTTGTGATAATTTTTTTTATTGATTCAAGGAAAAGTTGTGCATTGATCCTAAAAATAGTAATCATATGTAGAAAGATATCTATGTATATTTTTTCAATGAATGATTTCATAAAAAAATTAAATTTACGTATAAATCGGGTCTTTTTTCTTTTAAATATCTGCAAAATATGTTTCTGTGATTCCGATTTTTTATCATCACAAGTTAGAACTATTTTTTTCTTGTCTTTTGTGATTCGTTCTAGTTCTATTTGATTCCTGATTGTGACTGTCCTATCAGCAAGATCCTTTATTTTTTTTTCTATGAGTGAGTAATCTGCCCAATTCATGGATCGAATTCGAATGGTTGATTTGCGAATAATCTTATTATTTATTTTAGAATCTCTTACATTTTCATTCGGTTTATATACTTTTACCTTCCTCGATTCAAATAAGAAAATGGGGTTTACTTTTTCCTTCATTTTTTGTTTTATAACTAGAACTATTTCGATAACCCATTTTTTTTTTTCTTTAAAAACTTTTGGAAGGAAAAAAGAATTCTTTTTTCCTTTTCTAATTTTTTTTAGGAGTTCTTTATAAATGGGTTCAAAAAAAGAAGGTCGTTTTCGGGGAGAACCAAAAGGAATTTCTGTTTCCATTCCCAAAACTGTTAAATAACAAAAATCTTCTTTTTTTCTTTTTTTTTTCATTGGATCTCCATGATGAGATCGTATTTTAGATCTTCGCCAAGGTTTAGGATAGAAAGGAGATAGAATCTTTATCTGAATACCCTCTGTTAACCAATTTTTGGGAAATTCTGTTTCCGATAATTGAACACCATTATAGGTGCATTTAACATGTCTTTCTCTCTCCCATTCCTTCCAATCCTCATACCACTCGGGCAATTGGTGTAATAACCTACGGCCAATATTTTTTGCTATTATCAATGAAGGCAATACAATGTATTTTCTAAGAAAAGACTGGGTTATTAACATTGAACCTCTTATTGCTTGAGCAAATATAATGTTATCCCAAGTTTCTGATGTTGCTATCTGTTCATTTTCCTCTTTTTTCTCCTTGTTTTTTTTCTTTTCTTTTGTCCCTTCCTCCTCAAAATTGGAAATTTTCAATTCCGGTTCTCTCTCGACCGAATTCCTAAAAATGAGATTCATCATTTCAGAGATATCAAAAGAAGAAAAAAAAAATGTTTTGTCTATCCGATCAAAAAAAAGCGGGGAATGCGCATTTGCTTGAAATATTTGCCAAATAACTGTTTTACGTCTTTGAGTACGCATGGATCCTTTTATTATATCCCTACGAAAATCCGATTGTTGCGAGTAGCGTATCAAACTCACATCTTCTCCATCTTCTCTTTGATCACTATTACTAGTATTATTAGTAAAAAAATGGGTATCATTCTCATTATTAGTATAAATTATCACACGTTTGGCTTTTCTTGAACGAATTTCAATATCTTCCATCGATTTTTCCTCATTTTCTTCCTCCAGTTCTTCCAGAACATTGGTCAATTTATATGACCATTGAGAAACCTTTTTACTGATTTCTTCTATTCCAATAGATTCATTTCTAGTTGTTTGATCATTTTGATCAATTGTTATTATATCGAATACAAATTTCAAAGATTTTGCTTGACTTTCTGAATCAATTTTTCTTTGTTCTGCCAATAAAGAACAATTTTTCAAAGAAAAATTGGGTGTGAATTCAAAAGAAAATGAAGTTAAGAAATTACCGATATAATTAAAAAATGATTTACCACCACCAAGTGAATTCTTTTGATGTTCAAATTCTCGGAAATTATTAGGAAGTAGCCCATGGATCTTATTTATCCAAAGACTTTTTATGGAATCCTCCATATAAGGGATAAAATCATTTATGATTGTACGTAAATCAAAATCTTTTATTGCTCCACGGCATGGTCCGCTCAATAAAGGATCATATGTTTTGGTCAAGCATTTTTTTTCATTCTCATGATTGCAAAATCTAGTCCTTTTTTCGAGCATATCTAGAGCAAGAAATCCNTTTTCTTTTTTTTCTTTTTCTAGAGCTTTTATTCGACTTATTAATTCATTGCTCAAGTTGTATTTTTTTTGTTCATTGGTATAAACCCAATAATTATACAGGTCTCCATGGGATAATTTTTTTGTCGTGTACAAAGACATTTTTCGTTCTATCATTTCCGAAAAAGTCGATAAACTGGGTGGATATGTAAAAGATATTTTTTGTTTCCCATTACTTGGACATGTATAAAAAAAATATTGTGACATTTCATTTCGTACAGCATTTTCAAACCGATCATTTTTTATATATCGCAATGGACAATTCCATCGTTTATAATCGAAAAGAAAAGTCACAAGAGGTTTTTCAAAGCAGAAATAAGTCTTTTCATTTTTCTCTTCTTTAAGTCTTCCCAATTCCCAATTATCTTGATAGGTATCAAGATAAGAATCTTCGTAAACCGGATCTTCCTGTTCTTCCGAACAAAGGGAAGGGTCTTCTTCGGCGGATCCCTCTTGTTCCTGTTTAGTCTCCTTCGTTTCGGAAGTTGTTTCTACATCGCTTTCTTCCTCACTTTCTCCCCTTTCTTCCATTTCTGAGGTTTCTTTCAGTTTCTTAGTGACAATAGGCGACGGCATTCTGCCTAAATAGTAGACACAGGTGATAAATAAGAGAATACTAAAGATTCGAGCCATAGAATTTCTCAATTCTGACACAAGGTACTTATTAGATCGAATAGAATGATTTTGCCGTATCCAGAATAATACCAATCCAACCCATTTCATGAATAAAATGTGACCAATTAACCAACCAACAAAACTACTTGTTACAAATAACATCTTGTTGTTGCATCGAAACATATAAATGTTGACTAATCTGGCTAACGTTGAACTTGGTAAAATGAAATGGTTGAATAATTGAAAAATTAGATTATTCAGGAATACACATTGAATGCTGAGATTACGCATTGAATTTCTGGTAGTAGATCCATAATAAAAAAAGTTTTTGTGATTGTTCCAGAA